ACTCGGTATCTGATTTGTTATGTGTAACAATTTAGGTTCTGGGGTTTACATATAGACATATACGGTGTTATAATTGAAAATTGAGATTTAAATGGAAAAGGATTGATTTTTGAAAATAATTGATACTGATTAGTCGTAAATCAATTGGCTTTTATTATGCCATTAAGAAAAGACACAATTTGAGATACAAAATAATTTAATTAAGAACCGTCCGTTCACTAATTCAAAGTAAATAGGTAATGGTTCCTATTCAAAGTAAATGGGTAATGGTTCCTACTCTAAATTTTAAAATCTATGACCGGAAATCTATTTTTTTTGCATTTCAATAGAAAAGGGAAGGTAAGTTTTTAAGCCATGTATGTTTTGAGATACAATGAATCAAAGAGCATAATCGAAACCGGATCCAATAAAAAATAGGGATTCGTTTTTGGAAAGGGATAAGTACAATGGGATTCAAGATTAAAAAATAAAATTAGTAATTGTAATTAAAGTATAGATAATATTTTTATGCATATTTTTGATCGGATTTGGCGGCATGGCCAAGTGGTAAGGCGGGGGACTGCAAATCCTTTATCCCCAGTTCAAATCTGGGTGTCGCCTGATCAACAAATTGGGATTTCTTATTCTGTTGATCTAACTCAAGGAATTCTTGCTTCGCAGAAGCAAAAGTATAAGTAGAGGCATAAGGACTGGGCGTATCCATTCTTTATTTTTAGAATCCGTAGGGTTCTAGAAAAGAAAAAAAAAAAAAGAATGGAATGTATGTAATAGTGGTAATGGTGTCTCCTGATTCTTTCACAGAAAGAAAGACAATCCCATAGATAGTTTTCTATCTTGATGGTATATTTTTTTTTATGTCTTTTGTTTATAAAAAAGTAACAAACAAAACAATAGGTCTTACTAGTCCTACATCTTTTCCATTCTAAGGACTCCTTTCCTTTGATATTTTCAAAGAAAGGGTGTGTGTATCATATTTGTGCTTAATGCTTCCCGATTCTACCGGAAATCCAATAATATGTAATTTGTTACGATTGAATTGGCTCATCAATCACTTTTAATCAGAATTTTATTTTGACTCTGCGCCATTGATTCCACTATGATTATTGATCAATAATCATAGCGGAATCATTCCTTGATAGAGATAGGAGACATAATTTACATGGATATAGTAAGTCTCGCTTGGGCTGCTTTAATGGTAGTCTTTACATTTTCTCTTTCGCTCGTAGTATGGGGAAGGAGTGGACTTTAGAGGTACTACCATATTGTAAATTGATCTATATTATATAAAGTAAAACCTATATTATATATTATATCTGTATCCAATCCTAGATAATGTGTAGAAGGAACTATATAGTTTCTTCTGCACACTATCTCAGATCTCAGACACTTCTTGATTCCAGCCCGACCATTTCATTTAATTTAAGACTTGGAGTTTAATTCCCTTTATTTCATTTCTTCAATCATTGACAAGAGCTAATAGTTCAAGTTTCATTCAAATTAATCATTTTGACTGACTGTTTTTACGTAGATGATAAGTAAAAAAGCGGTAGGAACTAGAATGAACAGTGCAGTAGCAATAAATGCGAGAATATTGACTTCCATAATCTCATTTTTTTTTTGCTTTGCAATAACTCGGGATCTAATCCCATAGAGATGAGGAGATGAGAAATTTGACTCCTGTAAATTCAATAGGGGGAATTGTATCCTGATGATATTGAATCGGATCAATATTATGAATAACAATATATCTGATCTATCAAATCGATTAATCGTCGAGAATTGAATAGTATAACATAGGAAAAGCCTTTATCCATACTAAATCAAAAATAGGATTCCTAATTGAATTCCAATATGGACTCCCATTGAATTTTTCATCCTTTTCCATTATTTATTTTTTATAAGCTACCCTCTTCCTTATACAATTCTCCTTCCTTATACTTATTTATACATACAATTTTTATACATACAATTAATTATCTGATGAGGTATCATATGACCGGTATTCAATAGGTCACATGTAGCCCCAAACAAAACAGTAGAAGTGAGATGGAAAAAGGGCGGGTTAAAAGATCTAATATTCCAACATATTTACGAAAAGGAGGGTCGTTGCTTGGTCTTTTATTAATATAAAATAAAATCCTCTTCTCTTTCTTGGATTGGAGTGGAAACACATACATCAAAAATTCAGCATGCAATTTGAATGAGAATGAGATAGATTTTTTTTTCAATTAGTAATTGAGGATACACAAGTCGGAGCTAGAAAAGGGGTGCGGTTTAAAAAAGTGCTCTGTTCTGTCGAGATAATTATGTATGTTAAGTTCATTGTGTATTGAACAACAAAAGAATACAATTTGTGTATGTACTCCTGGTAAAAATATGGGCACTCTACTCCATTTTATTGTTCAAGAACAGTCGAGTCCAAAAGAAAGTCAGACACATATATATGTATATGTCTTAAAATACTAAATAGAGTAATAACACCGATCCTACCAATCAATCT